ATCCATCCTCTCTTCGGAGAATCCACTTCAACTATTCTTATAAAATAAGAACTAAACTACTTCGGAGTTGAAGAGAAGTATCAAAAAATATGTCTTATTTTTTCAATAATACATATTTGTAGCAATGAAATACTATTGTTCCTTCCCGATAGGATATATCAGAAATTACAAATATCTATGATCTGTTTTCTCTATAAAATAAAGCTATAACTATAAAGGACCTGAAATACCTTGCTTACGTATCATTGGGAAGTGCATTAACATAAATACGGCAGTAAGAAGAGGCAATACAAAAGTGTGTAAACTATAAAAACGAGTCAAGGTAGATTGACCCACACTAGCACTTCCACGTAATAACTCTACCAAAGGAGATCCTATTATAGGAATAGCGTCAGGCACGCCTGTCACAATTTTTACTGCCCAATAACCAATTTGGTCCCGAGGTAAGGAATAACCAGTTACACCAAAAGATGCAGTCAATACAGCCAGAACCACACCTGTAACCCAAGTTAATTCGCGGGGTTTTTTAAACCCACCTGTAAGATACACACGAAATACGTGCAGAATCATCATTAGAACCATCATACTTGCTGACCATCGATGAACTGATCGAATTAACCAACCAAAGTTAGCTTCAGTCATTATGTATTGAACAGAGGAAAAGGCCTCCGTAACAGTTGGACGATAGTAAAAAGTCATAGCAAAACCCGTAGCTACTTGTACTAAAAAACAAGTAAGCGTGATTCCTCCTAGACAATAAAATATGTTGACATGAGGAGGAACATATTTACTAGTTATATCATCTGCAATCGCTTGAATCTCGAGACGTTCCTCGAACCAATCATATACTTTATTGAGATAGGGAATCCGAGAGGACCCCCCCCCGAGAACCGTATATGAGAATTTCATCTCGTACGGCTCAAACAGAAACACACAAATACCGATTTTGACGGATATGCAATAGAAAGTTCAAAACTTCTTAGCTGCTCGATGCAATTTGTGCCAAAGATAGAAAGTAAAAAAAATCCGAAATCTCTTCTTTGTGATGCTAATGCCAAAAATATCAAGTTAGCTCGTACACCTTTCTTTTTCTTTATATTGATCGTTCCAGGCCTCTTGACTCTTCTCTTTCCTATTTTTGTTTGTTTTTGTTATTTAATTTGTTGTTTTTTGTGCGTAATGCGGGTCAACTTTTGTTTTACTGTTGATAGGAATTCCCTTGTTAAGACCCTATAAATCAATTAAAACCTCAGATTCATACAAGAACCACGATGATTTAATCCTAAGCTAAATAAAAGAAAGGGTTCTTTGAGTAAAAACCATTTGATCATCAATTATTCAATTTCAATGAGTGGATGTAATGACTCAACAAAATCTAGAGAAAGAAGTTGTTCTTCAGATAAAATTAATTTCATAAGTCTAAAGAAAGAAAAATTATTTAATTTAGGAAATACCCATCTGAAATTTTTTTTTTGGTCCGGTTTCGAGGTCTAAATAATAGGTATGAATCATAGTTAGAATATTTTTTTTTCTTACTTTTTTCTATAATATTCCGTGTTCCAGATATTAGAAGAAATATCCGACGGGGTGGAATCATCTTAATAGAGATGACAGGGTCGTTCTCTGTATTATCAATAGGATCGATTATAACAAGTCACACGCTCATATTCCGGAAATACCGAAAAAAGAAATACCACAGTCGAACTACCAAAAAGGTCTATAAATCCAAGTTTTATAAATAATTTTTTTTTTGATTGAAAAACTAGAGGTTCATAGTTCTTATGAACCTAACTCATTGAAATTCCATCCAGTAAAACGGAAGAATTATAAATTTCCAAAATAATAGATAGGAATATTGCAAATAGGGCCATTGCAATTCCCATAAGTGGTGTAGTCCCCCAGCCCGGAGCTACTTTACCATATTCTGAATTCAATGGTTTCAATAAACTCCCTACAGTAGTTTGTCTTGGCCTAGATCTAGAACTACCCTCAACGGTTTGTGTAGCCATAAATCCTATTTAATCATTGGTTGAGATCGGTTGACTTTGTATACTATTCCGTTGTAATTGTAAATAAATAAACGATCTTATCGTAGATCCATTGTGATCTTGAAATTTTCTAAAAATGGAAACAGCAACCTTAGTCGCCATCTTCATATCAGGTTTACTTGTAAGCTTTACGGGGTACGCCTTATATACCGCTTTTGGGCAACCCTCTCAACAACTAAGAGATCCATTCGAGGAACACGGAGACTAGACTTGTTGAAGTAATGAGCCTCTTGATATGAGGGCCCATTACTTCAGTTTCTATAATGAAAAATTATTTCATTATTTTTTAGTCGGAACCTTAGGTGGTTCTCGAAAAAAGATAGCGAAAAAAATTATCCCTAAAGTCGAGACTAAAAGGAATGTATAAACCAATGCTTCCATAGATTCGATCGTGGTTTACAATTATAGCTTTCACATCTATTCGTTTGATTGAGTGGGATCATTTACCATACCATAAAAAAAGAGGGGAAAGAATCAACGAAAAGAAGTTGATTCAAGTCTCTATTTTTTTCTCGGGTACCCGAGAAAAAAAATAGAGATAGAGGATAAAGATACCAGAGCAGTCTTGTATCAAACTACTTGTCTCTTTGTAGTTGGATCTCCAAGTTTTTGGAATGCTCCAAATTCCACTTGAGCATCCAAATCTGGATCAATACCAGCAAAAACATCTCTAAACAGGGTTCTAGCGCCATGCCAAATATGTCCAAAAAAGAAAAGCAAAGCAAACGAAGCATGCCCAAAAGTGAACCAACCCCTTGGACTACTACGAAAAACACCATCAGATTTTAAAGTAGCCCGGTCTAATTCAAAAATTTCGCCTAATTGTGCGCGCCTAGCATATTTTTTCACAGTAGCAGGATCGCTATAATTGACTCCATTGAGTTCGCCACCATAGAACTCAACAGTTACACCTACTTGTTCGACACTATACTTTGATTCTGCCCTTCGAAAAGGAACATCTGCCCGAACAATTCCATCTCCATCTACTAAAACTACCGGGAATGTTTCAAAAAAAGTAGGCATACGACGTACAAAAAGCTCGCGCCCTTCTTTATCTCTAAAGACGGGATGTCCTAACCATCCAACAGCTATTCCATCCCCGCTATCCATTGATCCCGCTCTGAATAATCCCCCTTTTGCCGGATTATTACCAATGTAATCATAAAAAGCTAATTTTTCAGGAATTTTAGACCAAGCCTCCGATAAACTTAGATTTTCAGCTAGTCCGGCACCAACTCTTCGATATATCTCTTGCTGGAAGTATCCCTGATCCCACTGATAACGAGTGGGACCAAATAACTCGATTGGGGTTGTTGCTGAACCATACCACATAGTTCCAGCAACAACAAAAGCTGCAAAAAAAACAGCAGCGATACTACTAGAAAGTACAGTTTCAATATTGCCCATACGTAATCCTTTGTAGAGACGTTGAGGCGGACGGACACTAAGATGGAATAGGCCTGCCAATATGCCCAGTGTACCTGCTGCAATATGATGAGAGGCGATTCCGCCGGGAACAAAAGGATCAAAACCTTCCGCGCCCCACGCTGGACTTACAGATTGTACTTTTCCAGTTAGTCCATAAGGATCAGACACCCATATTCCAGGACCATATAAGCCTGTTACATGAAATGCGCCAAAGCCAAAGCAAGCCACTCCTGAGAGAAATAAATGAATTCCAAAGATTTTGGGCAAATCCAAAGAAGGTTTTCCTGTACGTTCATCACAGAATATTTCTAAGTCCCAATACACCCAATGCCAGATGGCCGCTAAAAAACACAAGCCAGAAAACACAATATGTGCTCCGGCCACGCCTTCATAGCTCCAAATACCCGAATTCGCTACAGTTCCTCCTGAAATACTCCAACCACCCCATGAATTGGTTATTCCTAAACGAGTCATGAAGGGTATAACGAACATACCTTGTCTCCACATTGGATCAAGAACAGGGTCAGAGGGATCAAAAACCGCCAATTCATATAGAGCCATCGAACCGGCCCAACCGGAAACTAGAGCCGTATGCATTATATGGACAGAAAGCAATCGGCCGGGATCATTCAATACGACAGTATGAACACGATACCAAGGCAAACCCATGGAAATACCCCTTTCTCAAAGAAAAATAGACACTATGTAACTTTATCGCATTGCAATAGACTTATACTATTTACCTAATCTTTTCAGCGAATTCTGTATCAGAAAAGGTTACTTTTTATTGTATTCCGTTGAAAATAACGGCTGAATTCTGTTCGTAAGAACAAAGAGAAGCAGATCTATTCTATACCCGATAAGTACCAATACGCAATGGGAGCATTAGTCCTATTTTGGAGGAATGAATGTATGGATCCTTTTTATTATTCGAACGATCTATCTCTTCATTAAGATTTTTATTTCTTAATTCTATCTTTCTCTAAAAACCTTCGAAGAAGACAATAAACTCATTCTTACGTTTCCATATTAAAGTGAAGTATAGTACTTAAATTTTTTCTTTAATTTAATGCCCATTGGTGTTCCAAAAGTACCTTTTCGGAGTCCTGGAGAGGAAGATGCAGTTTGGGTTGACGTATAGTGCGACTTGTCAGACATATTGGGTCATATGGAATTTCCCCATTTTCTCCCCCGATCGAGATATCCTCTGTTTCACCCAAGAAATATTGTATTGATTGAAGAATCAATCATGCGTAGCGTGAAGTTAAATTAGATTAATTTAGATTGAGGAGCAATATTCTTAATTAGAAGAATTTATGGTTAACTTGGACTAAAAAAATGGAGTATCCAGGCTCTGCTCATAAAATACCAAATGGGTAATAGTAATATATGTAGAATTACCGCTTGTAGCTATGTATAGAAGATTCTTCTATTTTATTTATTTAATTAGAGAAGCACTCTTAAACTGCCATGTCAACCATTATAATAAATACATTGAATAGTTTTTTGGAGACATGAAACGAATTGAAAAAAAAAAACTCGTAGCAAAAAGAAGTGGTACTGAGATCATTTGTCCTATATGTACAACTAGAATTCGGATAGATCTTTCCCCGGAGTAGAACATGAACCTAAAAGAATTCAAAGGGTCCATTCAGGAACAAGAAAATGACATCGTGATTTAAATCTCGACGAAACAATACATCAATGAGAGGTTAATTAAATAAGTTCAGTAAATTCTTTTTTTTTTAGGGAAGGGGTAAAAACTCTTTCTTTTTTTAATGGAAGAAAAAACCCCACATTGATTCTTTATTTTCGCAATTTTTTTGAACCGTATGCATCCAAAGATGTACGTACGGTTCAAAAGGGATATAATTTTGTCCTAATCAACCGACTTTATCGAGAAAGATTACTTTTTTTAGGCCAAGAAGTTGATAGCGAGATCTCAAATCAACTTGTTGGTCTCATGGTATATCTCAGTATAGAAGATGATACTAAGGATCTTTATTTGTTTATAAATTCCCCTGGTGGATGGGTAATACCAGGAATCGCTATTTATGATACTATGCAATTTGTTTCGCCCGATGTACATACAATATGCATGGGATTAGCCGCTTCAATGGGATCCTTCATTCTGGTCGGAGGGGAAATTACCAAACGTCTAGCATTCCCCCATGCTTGGCGCCAATGAGTTTTTATTAAAAAAAAAGAAGAAGAAGACTATGCCTTCGCCATATTGAATATGAATAATAGGTAATAATAGCATGGCACTTCGAGTTCGATATGAACAAACTATTATTGTTTTTTCTAACACGATATTTTCTATCGAGATAGTAGTATGAAAAAAGGTTATTTCCGACTTGATCTTCTATGTCGGGAGTGCATTTCAGCGTCACAAACCGTTTTCTTCCACACCAGAAGCCTTTTTCTGATATTTCTCTTACGAAGAAAGGAGTACGAAAAAAAAAAAAAGAAACTTTGGGATTGCTAAATCACAGACGAGATAAATATAGAAAGCAACAGAACCATCATAGTATTTTTTTTTTACATTACAATATGAATGAAAGGAAGGGTGATAAATGGATCATTCAACAATTTAGATCGGATGGATTCTTTTTTTTTTCTTCGATAAAATAGAAGGGGGAAAAGGAAATTCCATTGCAGAGCCGTATGCAATGCACAAAAGGTGCCCGTACGGTCCGTCGTTCAATTCTATTTTTTTTTCTTGTTTTTTTTTAGTCCTTACTTTAATCCAATTCTTCAAGATAGAAGAACCGTTCATGCATGATGTTAGATCATTATTATCAGGGTTATGATTCACCAACCTGCTAGTTCCTTTTATGAGGCACAAGCAGGGGAATTTATCTTGGAAGCGGAAGAACTACTCAGACTTCGCGAAACCCTCACAAAGGTTTATGTACAAAGAACAGGTAACCCTTTATGGGTTATATCCGAAGACATGGAGAGAGATGTTTTTATGTCAGCAACAGAAGCCCAAGCTCATGGCATTGTTGATCTTGTAGCGGTCGAAAATGAAACTATTGGGGATTTCGCCTAAATATATGATTCCCTCCATAATTCTATTTTTCCGTGATTTGATATTGAATGTAAATAATTCATAATCATCAATAAATCAGGTTAAGATCGATCTAAACCAACCTATTTTATTATATATATGTATGATATGCCGACAATTAAACAACTTATTAGAAACACAAGACAGCCAATACGAAATATCACGAAATCCCCCGCACTTAGGGGGTGCCCTCAACGACGGGGAACATGTACTCGGGTGTATGTGCGACTCGTTTAGATCATGAGTTCAAACAAAATAAATACAGCAATTTTTCAAGTACCAATCACCAGTACCAAGGAATAAAGATAGATAGGATGGAAAAACGTTATTTACTATCTATAAAGCTAAAGATTCATCATCTACCTATATTTTTGTGTATGAAATTTATGGTTTCCATTGGTGCAAATCCAATCACCTCAGTTTGAGATGAGAAGTAATTCCCCATTGGTAGCAAATAGTTATCTATTAAGCGGAGGAAAGAGTACTATAAGAAGCAAAAAGGTTATGTTCCTATTCTTGAAAGAACGGACTAACAAGGTCAGCTACCTAGCCAACTTTCATAATTAAATGCCGTCACTGTATGGATAACCCTTTTGTGAAAAGAACTATTATTGATTGGTAGAGCTGAACTAAGGAGTGTGAACTATACAAGTTCACAATAACATTTGGTTAAATGAAAGAAAAGGCTCCGGTATATAGAGAGGACCTCACCGTTTACGAAGTAACCATAGAAACGATGGAACCCACTATTTTTTTTTATCACTAGAATTTATTCTTTCCGGGTAAAATACCCGGAAAGAATAAAAAATCGTGGTTGGGAAGGTCATAGTAGCAAAAGCCATTGGAATTTATATTTTATATATCGGAATAATCCGTTTTGGTATTAATTAACTAGAGGGGGGATAAGAGGATGACTGAAAGAAAAGAAATCAATTAGTTATTCATTAAAGTTTAATTTGATTCAATGACTAGAGTTAGACGAGGATATATAGCTCGGAGACGTCGAACAAAAATTCGTTTATTTGCATCAACCTTTATAGGGGCCCATTCAAGACTTACCCGAACTGCTACTCAACAGAAAATGAGAGCTTTGGTTTCCTCTCATCGGGATAGGGGCAGACAAAAGAGGGACTTTCGTCGTTTGTGGATTACTCGAATAAATGCAGCAGCTCGTGAGAATATGGTATTCTATAGTTATAGTAAATTTATACACAATCTGTATAAGAAGCAATTGCTTCTTAATCGTAAAATACTTGCGCAAATAGCTATATCAAATAAGAATTGTCTTTACATGATTTCCAATAAGATTAGCAAATAAAAGAGATTAAAAAGTCATATATCATATATATATAAATAGCGAAAACAGAATAGAATTCCCCGGAGAATGGACTCCGGGAAGATAGAATAAAAATGAATTTAAGAAATTTAAAAGAAATTAAGATAAGTAGTGGGAATGAACGAACATCTTTCAAAAAAAAAAAGATTTCTTCTTTCCCTATTTGTTGTTTTTTATAACACAACAATCCAATCTGGATTCGAGGTTTTTCGAGCAAAACATCAATCTGAGCTTGAGTTCCACTTGGAGTTTTGAATCAATAGGAAGAGTATATCTAAGAGTATATCTATTTATTTCGGGTTCTGGGACCAGCCGTTCTAGGGATCGACTCAGCTCTCTCAAACTGTTTTTCATTATTAAGAAAAGGTAACAAAGATAAAATACGAGCTTGTTTTATAGCAATAGTAATTAATCGTTGTTGTTTCAAGGTCAATCTATTCACCCGTCTAGATAATATTTTTCCTTGTTCACTAATAAATCGACTAATTAAACTCATGTTTCTATAATCAATTTGATCCCCCGATTCAATTGGGGGAAAACGCCTACGAAAAGATCGCTTGGATTTGCGAAAAGGTTGCTTGGATTTATCCATGGTTTATTCCTTATCTCTAAATTTCTATTTCTTTATTCATTTCAGATCTGACCGAAATGAGTTTTCTTTTTTTATTTGTATATTATATATTTATATACATATATATGTTAAGTTTTTCTTTTTCCTGTTCCTTTGAAAAATAATACAATACATATGTTCCATTCGATCTATTTCTTTATTTCCCCATGAATCGTATGCTTGCGACAATAACGACAAAACTTTCTCAAGTCTAATCGACTGGGTGTATTGTGTCGATTCTTTTGAGTAATATATCTAGAAATGCCCGGCAATTTCTTATTGACACCATTTTGGGCACAACTGGTACACTCCAAAGTAACTCTAACTCGGACATCTTTACCCTTAGCCATGAACCTCCTTTAAATTTTTGATCGACTTAATTCTTCTATTTTCGACCCGAATCTAAATCTAAGAAGACGAAAAGAACAAAAAAGAAAAATATATATAATATATATATAAATATAAATAAAAGTTACTAACTAGTTAATTCCAATTAATACTAATAGAAATTCATAGAATATAATAATTTTATGTGAGTAATACAATTTTTTCTAATTATCAATTATTCTTTTCAGTATTTCATTTAAGTATCCTTTTTTCTATGCTACGATTTCGTGGAATTTTTTCCCCTATACAGGAACCTCTTTTCCATTTCTGTTCTCCAAAATAAAATAGGATCTTAAACTATAATTAAAAAAAGGGGAATGACAAAGCATCGGGGAATAAACGATTAATTTCTATCAATAGACCCGCTAAAGACCCAAACCATAGAGTAGTTAGCACGGGTGCTGTGGAGAGATATGTTTTTATGTCCCGCATTGAAAATCCTCCTTCTTTATTGTAATACATATATGGTCAGATGCTGTAGTTCAAGATCATTTGTCTTTTTTGTACGGAAGTCCTAACAAAAATAAATATCTACAATGAGCAGTAGATGAGGTTTTACTATCCCTGTCCCTAAAAAAGAAAAAGAAAGGGGTACCCCTTTCTTTTTTCTTAAGCATTCTAATAAATATTCATTCTTTTTTTATCAGATGTATATAATTTTTAATTATTTATTATATGAAACCAAAAAGAAGAAATGACAAGAAAATTTTATATGAATACAGAAAAAAATAACGATATGGAAAACAAGACATGGATTTTGTACAATGACATTGTACAATAATTTTAAAAGGGATGTAGCGCAGCTTGGTAGCGCGTTTGTTTTGGGTACAAAATGTCACGGGTTCAAATCCTGTCATCCCTACCTATTACTTCTCCTAGGGGGCAGTAACGAAAGGAAAGATTAATTGAAATTGAGTGAGATCAATTAAATAAAAATGAAATAAAATAAGGCATTCATTATCTTTCATTTTTTACATGGATTGATATGCAAGACTGGGGTAAAAAAAAATACTTTTCTTTACAATTATAGTTCTTGTCATAAGAAAGCGCTCTTAGTTCAGTTCGGTAGAACGTGGGTCTCCAAAACCCGATGTCGTAGGTTCAAATCCTACAGAGCG